CTTAATAAAAAGATCAGCCCCTTTTGATGCTAGAATAGCTTTACCTTGATATCGAAGATAGTGCATGAGAGGATCTGTGAAGATCCATAAAGTTTTCTTCAAAAAAACATGATGCACTATTCTAAAATATTCTATTTTTCCATAGAAGTAAATTCTTTCAAGAAAGCTTCTAAAAGATCTTAATCGTAAACAAGAAGATTTTTCACGAAAAAACAGGAATAAAAACTCATATTCTGATACATAAGAATTATATAAGAAACGAGAGAGTCTTATATTTTCTTTTGAGAATATAGAAACCGATTTATTTAAAGTAATGATACTATTCGAATTAGAATGATCGAAGAGAAAAAATCGCAATAAATGCAAAGAAGAAATATCTTGGATCCAGCATTGAAGAATTTGAACTAAGATTTCAAAATGGACAGGATAAGGTATTAATATATCCAATACATTATTTAAATAATAAAATTTGTCCTCTAAAAAAGAAAATATTGAATGAATAGATCGTAAATCTTGCAATTTTAATATTTCTTTTTTAGAGGAGTAAAAAAAAAATCGAAGGGAGAATGGAATTTCTACAACAAAACCAAAACCCTCAGATATCATCTGAGAAAAAAAATGAGAATAAAACAAGCGGTTGTACTCATTAATTTGATTTTGGTTAGAGTTTTGAATAACCGAATTCATCAAAAAATTCGACTGATAAATTCGAATAATTAAGCGTTTTACAAGTATTAAACTAGATTTCATATCATAGCTAATCAGTTTATCATAGCTAATCAGTTTTTTGACAGATTCGATAGAACCATTGAAACCATAATTATAAACAAATGCATAAGTATACTCTTGAAAAATAAGCGGATATAAGCATTGTTGTTGACGAAATTGATATTTTTCTAAAGAATTTGAGAATTCTTCCATTTAGATTTCTACTTGAACCAGAAGAAATAAGCCTTTTCTGGGTTTATCAAATGATACACAGTGCAATATGGTCAGAACAGAGTTTTTCTTATTTATTTAGATATACATTTATATCTATACTCTGGAAAAGAAATGAGAATGCCAGCTCTATTAATCCTAATAATAGAAAGATATTTTCTTTCCCTTTTTCTATCCAATTAGTTTATTAATTTTTTTGGATTTTCAAAAGAAAGGTTAGAATCTTTTATTTTTGCAACCCAATTGCTCTTTTGATTTTGGAATCTATCTTTTTTATCAATATAAAGTTTCTTTTACACATCCATCTACAATTCAAAATAAAGAATAATTAGGATTCATTTTTTGAATGAATCAGATCAAAAGTTCAATCATAAAAGAACTTAATCCATCTTTTTCCGAATTCGGTACTAATATATTTTTAACATCTAATTAGATCAGAAAATGGTTCTAATAAAGATAAAGAACATAAGCTCGTTTCTTTTTTATTTGATCAGAATTGGAGCCATCAGGCTCTATCCATTTATTCAATAGACTCAGCTAAAATTCATAAATTCCTTTTTTAAACTAAAAACAATTTTTTAGAACTATAACTATCAGTGATTCGATAAGGTCCAAAAAAATTATACTTTTAGTTATTTTCTAACAATAAAAATAAATAAAATAACTATAGTAAATTAGTAAATTAATTTGAAGGAATTAAAGAATAAAAGAAAGAATTTAAAGAATAAAATCTTTTTTATTACGACATGCTGTTTTTTCCTATTCATTACCTTTGAGGATCAGTCGCGGTCTTATAGACTCTACCAAAAGTCTGGACGAATTTTTCCGTCATCCAAATGTGTAAAAAATCATAGTCGCACTTAAAAGCCGAGTACTCTACCATTGAGTTAGCAACCCGGATAAATTAATAAGACAGATATATGATCGAAATCAAAAATAAAATCAATTTTATTGCACGATTCTGTTAAAACGATAAATTAACAAGAGATAAATAACAAATTTGATAGAAAAAAATCTCAATTCAATTACTAAACTACTAAAATTGAGAAAATCGAAATCCATTTCAATCAAAATGAAAAAATAATGAAAAATCACCTAAATTTTGATCAAATTCTTCTTCATTAAGAAGAAAAAAATGTCTTGATAAATGAAATTAAAACCTACTGCTCAAGTAAAAAAAAAAACAGAGAACAGAATAAACAGATCTATGGATCTATACTATAGATCAAATTCTATTTGATCAATACAATATTGTATTGATCAAATAGAATTTGTCAATAGGAAAAAAAACTGAAAAAAAGAAATGATAAAAAATATTAAGAAAGACAGATATGGAAAATTATATCTTTCTTTCTAAAAAAGAAAGATTCTTTTCTAATCTTTAGAATTTTCTTTTTTGAATTTGTTGAATTCATAAAAAACAGAATAAAATATCGAGAATTTATGATAGAATTCTCGTCTTTCTTTTTTAAGAAAGAGCGAGATTAAATTATATATTATATATATTATTTAGATTATATATATTGTCAAAATAAATAAGACCCTTCATGTTGTTTATACCAAACTCCTTCAGAAGTATGCATACCACTTGGATAAAAAAGTTCTAAATTTTAAGAAGATAGAATTTTTTCATTTTACATCTTCTCCAAACGAGAAATCATTTCTACTAGATTTGATTCTGTTAATTCTTCTGATTATAGCGATTCTTTAGTAGAAACTATATTCTCTTCCATAAAATCCCAATATTTAACAATCTCATTGAGATCAGCAGGAGTCAAGTTTTTTTTAGAGTCTCATAAGGATCCTCATAGGGATCAGTAGAAACTCTCAAATACTAAAAATCTCATAGGGATCATTAAAAGTTATAATGTCATCCATAGGATCCCAAGTACCGGAATGAATCAAAGATTCGATTCGATCGAAACTCTCCATTCGTAAATGAAATCCACAGTTGATAAATATATTTGTTTTTTTGCGCATATTTTTTGTAAATGGATGTCTCACAATTTTCACAATAAGTCTCGTATGGACCAAACACATCCAGAGAATCTAGTAGATTCTCTGGCTCCTCTGCCTTAAGATTTTATGGGTATTCTAAATTTTTATACTCGATATGATAACTTTTGGGATAGAATTAATAGCTTTCAAAAAATTGTACGATATCTTTTAAGATCTCATAAAATTTGTCTATATCTACTTCGGAAAATTGAAACACGGCTCTAACAAGAGTTAGAGCCTCCACATTCACGAGATCCCGGACCGTCTTCAAACCCAAGCTTGAGTAAAGGAGTCGGTCCCATTTACTGCCACAAAAAGACTTAATCGTTAAACAATCATAATTATGATTAAGTCTTTTTAAAGTCGACAACCCTTTCTTGACTCCCATAGTCATCTTTTTGAATTTATCTTGTTTCATCTTAGAATATATAACTTCAACAATATTATGGACGCGTATTTTCACGCGTCTAAGACCAGAGTTGTATTCCAATCTTACCAGATCCCCCACCAAAGGTCGGGTATTCTGATAAAAAAGCTCATGAGATAGATAGCATGTCACTATCCAACCAGTCCCGCACAAGCGGGCCTGGAACGTACGTTCGTCCATTTGGTTGACTACGTCTAGATTTTTTATCAGTATGAGTCCTCCCTTTTTATTACAAAGGGTAGGTTATATATATATAAAATAAATCGCTGTATGAACATAAAAGAAAAAAACAAATTAAAGAATTATAATTGTCTTTTTGAAAACATGTACGTACTATTTACGGACATAGTATAACTTATCTGAAAAGCTGCTATTTCTAACTTGAACTTGTTTCATACGAGTATTCTTTTTTGATTCGAAAATAAGACAAAGTGAGTTCTAATATACAATATAAGATGATTTCTTATCAGAACTCATACGGGATAGAATCCCATATTATCGGTTGGCTTTAGCTTATAAGTATCGAGGTCAGAATCAATAATTCAGAATGGAAAAAAGACAAAATACTTTCTTTATGAGTTTTAATTTATTCATTTTGAATCCTTTCTATCTTCTACTTCTTTTTTGATTTACTTTTTTCCTGGATTCTTGATTTCATTTTGATTTCTCTATTGATTCTATCCCATAGGGATAGAATCAATAGAGAACCTATGCATCTATATTATTCCATTTCAATCTCTTCCCGATACCTCCCAAGAAAAATCCCCAATTGGATCCAAAATTGACGGGTTAATGTAAGCTTATCCATACGGTTATGCACTCTTGAAAAGGAATCAACTTTCTGAAAGATCCTGGCTTTTGTGCTTTGGTGAGTTGTGCTAGATCCTTTCAATGACCTATGTTGTGTTGATCGTGGTTCAAACCAAAATGAGTAGAATAAAAAATAGAACAAAATGATTCTATAAACCGAAAAGAATATTTTATTCGTTATATGTCCTTTTTTTGCAAATGGATGGTGAAGTGAATAAGTATTTGTTTTATATTATACCATAACTTTTGTATATCCATACGCAGATATTTCTGAGAAATTGGTTGAAATATCAAAAAGAAATCCTTAAAAAACCAAATTTTTCTATTTTTTTCTTTTTCATGGATGATTTTTTCAATCAGGAAAAATCAGAATTATACCAGTTATTTGAATCTAGTATACACAAAGACTTGGATTTTTTAAAATGGTTCCGATAAATGCTTAGCTACAAATCTTTTCTTTACTATAAATTCTTTTTTAGGTACAAAATCTTTTAGGTAAAAATAGAAACGAGATTGTTATCCTTACAAACTTGATTTTGTTGCACCCGGTAATAAACATGCATGAACCTTTTGTCGAAGTATGTGCCCGGATAGTCCAAAATCTCGATAGTTAGCTCTAGGTCTTCCAGTAACAAGACAACGTCTATGAAGACGTGTAAGTGCACTATTACGTGGTAGAGATTGCAATTTTCTCTGAATTTCTCTTATTTCTCTTTTACTCAGGGATGATCTTTGCTTTTCTTTTTTAAGGACTGACGAATCAAACGATATTTTTCTTCCAATTTCTTTCGCTTGTGTTCTCTCTGAATTAAACTTTTTTTGCCATATTACTCCTTTTTTTGCATGGTAAAGATTGATTGTCATTCTATGTCCTATAGATCTAAGTTATCTCAAAACAACCAACATATACAAAATATAATGTTCCATAAAAAATAACATTTCAGAACATTTTTTTTTAGTTCATAAAAAATTTTTCTAATCAGGAAAAATCAAAAAATAAGGTACATACCAGAAATAACAAAATTATGTCAGAAATAACAAATTAAGGTCACTGAGTTGGGTTTAACTAGGTATAACCAGGTTGGAATCTACTGGAAAATGAACATCCTGTGCATGTCCAACCGGGTACTTCGATCTTAATTACGTTAAAAAATAATTCTTGAAGTGGTAAAAAAAGGTTTTTGACGATAAAAGTCATCCATTCAAATCCAAGAAAAACCCTTTTCTACTAAACTCCAATTTAATGCTTTGTTTTTGAAAGGAACTCTATAAAAAAAAAAAAAAAAAATTAACTACTTAATCTTAATAATTAATTCCAAGAATAATTCCCTTTATGAATTTTAATAAAGGAAGTTCCATTTCACTATTATAAATAGTGAGAGATAAAAAAAAATCTCAATTCAATTAACTAAATACTAAAATTGAGAAAATCAAAATCCATTCCAATTAAAATGAAAAAATAATGAAAAATCATGTGTATTAATGAAAAAAAATAAGAAGATTAAAAAAAATGATACAAAAGATAAATCCTATTTTTGCAAATAACTAATAACTAATGGATTTGATTTCTTTTCTTTCAGTTATTCTTTTCTACGTCTAGGGTCAATCGATAACAAAACACTTCAATATATCAAATATCGATTCCAATGACTTTTGCTACTAGAACCTTCTCAATCACGATTCTTGCTTTTCTTCCCATTCTTAAATAAAGAATTCAATATTGATTCCAAAAAAAGAGTGGGTTCCATTGTTGCTATGGTTACCTCTCAAACGGTGAGGTCCTCTCTATACACCGGAGTTTCTTTTTTCAATTAATCAAAAGATTTTTTTTAACGACGTCTTCTTTTAGGGGGCCGGCATCCATTATGTGGCATAGGTGTTACATCACGTACGAAATTTAATTTTACACCACTATGAACGACGCTTTTTAATGCTGCAGCTCTTCCAGGACCAGCACCGTTTATCTTAATTGCTGCTTCTTTCATACCCTGTTTCACTAAAATAAAAATAGCATTTCTTGTTGCAGTTTGAGCAGCATAGGGTGTTGGTTTTTTTGGACCTTTGAATCGAGAAGTACCAGCGGAATCCCAAGCAACTACCTGACCCTCAAAATCTGAAACAGTTATAATGGTGTTGTTAGAACTTGCTTGAATATGAATAAATCCTTTTTCTATTTTACGTCGTATAGTTCTAAGTAAACGAAAACGTTTAGAAGATAAACGCCGATTCAAACGTGGAGGAGTAATCGATCGTTTAGGCTTCGTTAACCTCGGTTTTTTCATATATAAATATATTGAATAAAAAAATACAAAGTAAGGAAAGATACGGAGATATCCATTTCATATTAAAAAAGATCCTTTCTTTTTTTTTAATCTCAACCTAACTTCATTCAAGTTTAAAAAAAACTAGCAAGTATAGTTATCATAGCAATTATAACAAAAAATACAAAAAGAAATAAAAAAAAAAAAAAAAAGAAGATGATCAGAATTTTCAGAATCTGTTGATTCTTCTGGTTCTTGTTCCTCTTGATATTGAATCTCTTCAGGATTACCTTTAGAAAAATATTTCAAAAAACATTGAGTTATTATATCTCCTAGCCCTTCATCTTTGACTTTTGTTTCCAAAAGTCTTTCTATTGAAAAAAAAAAAAATTTCTTCTTTCTTTCTAATCTTTTATCATATTCATATGAATGTGTTATTTCGAACTCTTTTTTAATTCCCATTAAACGTGTTTTTTTCATTCAAAAATCTAATGAGTCTAGTTCTTGTTCATCGAAATCAGGACTCTCCGGCCGATTCTACCCTAATCCTAGAGAAATAGACTTAGAAAAAACCCAGTCCCTACTCCCCAAAATAATACAAGTCCTCTTCCTCGCGTTTTCGGATGATAGAAAATGATTTTTGAAGATGAAAGTCATCGGTTCAATTCCAAGGAAGTTTTCTATTAAACTCCAATTTTATATTTTGTTTTTCAAAAGAACTCTATTTTTTTGAAGAAAAAATGAGCCCTCATTAACTAGTCATAATATCCAAACACATAAATAGTAAAAAAAAAAATAACACATATAAATTAAATAAAAATAAAGAGAACATAGGATAGAATCAAAAATTTGATTGATCATTTTACAGAGTATAAATAAGATATTGTATGAAAGTAGAAATCCTTGTATTCTCATTTTCAAATAAAAGTGGAGAAAAGGATTTTGGATTTGGTAAAATCCTAAAGAAGGATTTTTTAACCTGTTTTTCTCATTTTTTCCTTACCTTATAATATAAAAACAATTTATAAAATTATCTAATCTACAAGAACGAAATTTTTTTATGCTTAATATCTTTAGTTTAGTCTGTATCTGTCTTAATTATGTCCTTTATCCGAGTAATTCTTTCTTCGCCAAATTGCCCGAAGCTTATGCGATTTTCAATCCAATTGTAGATTTTATGCCTGTTGTACCTATACTCTTTTTTCTCCTAGCTTTTGTTTGGCAAGCTGCTGTAAGCTTTCGATGAAATATTAGATTCTTTAATAAATCAATTCAAAAATGGATATCAAAAAATGTCTTATATTATAGTTATTTCCAAAATAAAAATGAATATGCAATTAATCATTACAGCCATAAATTGGGATCAGTTTTTTTATCTGTCTATTCTGATCTTCCAATGAGTGCAAACCCTTTTTCTTCGAAACGAAATATAGTTAATTCTTAAATTAAGATAAAAATTAAAAAACTGGAAAAAAAAATATTCTTTCTCATATTTCATTTTTAAATAAAAAAAGAAAACAAGGGTTTTTTATCGTAAGAAAAGGCAATTTATTCCCTTAAAAACAAAAAAAAGATTTTGGAGATTTTATAATGCTTACTCTCAAACTTTTTGTTTATACAGTAGTTATATTCTTTGTTTCCCTTTTTATTTTCGGATTTTTATCTAATGATCCAGGGCGTAATCCTGGGCGTGAGGAATAAATTCTTAGTTCTTCTTTTTTTCTTCATTTTTTTTTAACTAAATTTTCAATAATTTTTTGATGATAAAATCATATGAATCAAAATCCCTCTCAATCAAAAAATACTAAAATCATACATAATAGAGAGCGGAAAGAGAGGGATTCGAACCCTCGGTACAAATAACTCGTACAACGGATTAGCAATCCGCCGCTTTAGTCCACTCAGCCATCTCCCCAAATGCATTAAAAATCAATGATTTTTTATCTGTGCTGTGATGTGATATATGAAATAAAGATTTAGAAAAATCCTTGTTTTTTTATTCTATTTGATTAGAAATCAAAAGTAAAACTTTATTAGGAAATCTACTTTCCTATATTATATTCTTCAATATATATTATTCAAATTCACATATACTAATAAAAATAAGAAATAATTTTGAATTATTCACTTTCTTTACAATGAATTCAATGAATTAATACACAAGATATAAAAGTATAAAAACAAGATATATAAAGTATAAAAGATAAAAAAATATCGAAATATTTCTAGTTTTATTATCAAAACAGTTTTGATAATAAAACTAGAAATATTTCGATAATGGCTTAAAAAAAAATATTTTCTTCAATTTACTTATTTTTTATTTACTTAAATTTTATTTTTTACAGAAGATTTATTACCCCAGCTTGATCTGGTTAAATACTAACCAAGCTTTTCCTTCTCTACTCTTAGTTCAAAGAATCCCTCAAGAATCATAAGGATCCAATGTTTTTATTTAGTTTTATATATATATAAAACAAATTAATATATTGGATCCATTGATATTTAATAAAATAAATATGTTTAATTTAAACAGCAACAACAAAAAAAAATTCGAATTTTCATATTTATGTTCCCTTCTCATACCTAAAAGTATGATTATTACCAAATAGGATTTATCTCGTTCTAATATCAATTCAATTGATAAATCTATTGGTCCTGTTATATACACAATAGATTGGTCTCCGTTGACTATGTGAACAAAATCCGGTAGGTTTCTATTTTTGGCAGTAAAAAGCATTGGACCACTCTCTGAAATTGGTGAGGCTTTTCAAGACAACAGTCGAAAGACTGTATAAGATTTATTAGCCTCGTTGAACTCCAGCAATATTAAATCGCTGCTACGTATGTTAGTATCGCGTAAGTAATTACTTACTTTACACGATACGATCCGTCGAGCTGGCAGTGGCCTTCCATAATAGAAACAATAAATCCTCGCATAGAGAATTTTTTCTCGGGTACCATTTCGAATTTCAATGAACTCGAAAACGGTTTTGGCGACAACCAAGTTCCATACCCATGAGGATTCTTCCTTTATGGAAAATCCATTAATGAATTTGAGATTAATATCAAATCCATTAATTGGATAAGGACGAATGTAAGGTATATCTTCCCGAGACTTAGATTCCTTAGATGTTGTCAATCTAATCGCTTCTTTTGATTTTTTATTAGCATCTTTATCATAAGCAATAATTTTTTCCTTATCTTTATAGACTTTATCTTTATATAAATAAAAAGAAAGAAAAGCTATTAAACCTATGAAAAAAATAGCTCCAATGATGAGAAAAATATCCATAGGAGTGTCATCTTGACCAATCCTAGGCCCAATACCCAAAGCAGTAATAACAGAAATGGCAGAAATCAGTGGATTCATAATAAGTCCCTCTTAACTAAAAAAATAAGGAGTTAAAAATATTATATACATAAAACAATCAACCAAAGAATTTGCAAACAGTCCATAAATTGTCAAAGCTTCCATAAAAGCTAGACTAAGCAATAAAGTACCTCGTATTTTACCCTCTGCTAATGATCATACGTCTCTAATGCATTGTATGTCCCATAATAAGTTCGGGATAGAAGATGACTATTCATAGCTATTACCTTAACAAGAAGAGTTCGACCCAATCCTTAGAAGTATACAAGGTCTTCAAGACCAGTGAAAAATATTTTTTGAACATACAAGTAGAATTCTAGTATTTTAAATAAAATTATAGTATTTTAAAAAGCTCGTGTCAAGTGATATATTCTATATATTCGTCAGAAATGAATATATTATTCATATATTGATGATATGGAAATATCATCTTGCATATATATTATAGTATAATATAAAAATATTGATGATATGAGAATACTATCTTGCATATATGAAATGAGACGACACTACGACGAAGTTCCGAGAGTTACGAAGTAAGCTTGGGACTTCTATTGTTTATTGGTTGAGAACAAAAGTTGAACTCTAAGAGGTAGAATCTGCGGTTGTTCCTCAGTAGCTCAGTGGTAGAGCGGTCGGCTGTTAACTGATTGGTCGTAGGTTCGAATCCTACTTGGGGAGATTGAATTAGTTCTTAATGAAAGAATAAAGAATCTCATTAAATAAAGGCTTTGCCTTAGCAGGAGGTAACCCCTTCCCCATCTTTGTTTCTATATGAAAAAGAGCTTCTTTTATCAAATTCTGTACTATACCCCAAGTTATAGAACTCTGCGTTCGCTATCTCGATCATGACTTTCCTACCCCCATAGGAAAAGTCAAGGGCCTTTCATTTTAAGGCTTTGGGCGAGGAGGGACTCGAACCCCCGACACCGTGGTTCGTAGCCACGTGCTCTAATCCTTCTGAGCTACAGGCCCCACCCCGTCTCCACTGGATCTGTTCCCGTGAGCACCCTTCCTTAGCCATTTGATTTCGGGTTAAGGTTAAGACGACTTTTGCATTTTGAATTGTTCAATATATTTTCAAATATATATACCCACATACGCCGTTAGGATTCGAATCTCTGTATTTTATTATTGCAAATATCATCATTTCTACCAATTTGAGCTTTGTTTTGTATTTCTAAATAGTGAAAAAGTCAAAAAAGAGGTGTTAAGCTTTTTCACATTCTGGCATCGAGTTATTTTCCCGCAGGACTTCCCCTACAGTATCGTCACCGCAGTAGAATTTCACCACCAAATTCGGAATGGATTGGTGTGGTTCCTTTACGCCTAGGACACCAGAATATCGAACCATGAAGGAAGGCATGAGAGAAAAACATATTGGCTAATGAATGATTGTGAGGCCCCAATTCTTGACTGTAAGGGGCACCAAAGGCCTCTGCCTGCCCTTCGATATTCGATAGGGCAGAGCTTTTGGTGCCCATTCCAGCTTATTTTCAATTAGTAATATAACGTCTTTGTTCTCAAATGGACTCTTCTTTTTATGCGTCTAAGTTTCTTTTATCCTGATTTCTTCTATATGAGATAATTCAATTTTATCTATCTATTCTGATTTATTCTATAATTGGATAATTCAATTTCTCTTCATTTTTTATTATATTATTGTTTTTGTTCAAATCAAATACAAAAAAAGCCCTTTTTTACCAAACTCCAATTTAATGCTTTGTTTTTGAATGGAAAAAAGACAAAATACTTTCTTTATGAGTTTCAATTTATTCATTTTGAATCCTTTCTATCTTCTACTTCTTTTTTGATTTCCTTTTTTCCTGGATTCTTGATTTCATTTCGATTTCTCTATTGATCCCATAGGGATAGAATCAATAGAGAACCTATGAATCTATATTATTCCATTTCAATCTCTTCCCGATACCTCCCAAGAAAATCCCCAATTGGATCCAAAATTGCCGGGTTAGTATAAGCTTATCCATGCGGTTATGCACTCTTGAAAAGGAATCAACTTTCTGAAAGATCCTGGCTTTTGTGCTTTGGTGAGTTGTGCTAGATCCTTTCAATGACCTATATTGTGTTGATCGTGGCTCAAACCAAAATGAGCAAAACATAATAAAAAATAGAACAAAATGATTCCATAAATCGAATAGAAAGGAACATAGTAATTCTTTTTTCATAAACCTCCTCTATTTAAATGAAAGATACCGTGGAACGCGAATAATTCACTAAGAAAACCTTTTAAAAGATTACGCGGTACAATTGAATCCAATAAGCCCTTTTCCAATAAGTACTCATATTTTTGTATTTTATATCCTTTTTTTCTTTTTTAAAATCAAAGATGACTCTTGATTAATTAGTCATAAATCAAAACATGTGATAACATTTCATATAAGAAATATATTTTCTTATATTTTTCTATTTTTTTTTGAAATATTTTTCAAATATTTCGATCGAATCAAATAGAATTCTATCGAATTCAAATTCATTTTTTTATTTCATAAATCTTCTTACTTTATTTTACTTTATTTAAGAGAATTTTTTCCAATTGAGAGGAATTACTATGATTATCGGATAAGATCTATCTTAATATTAGATAAATTAAGATCTATCTAATAAAATGTGTGGGATTAGAAAAATTAAAAAAAAAATAAACATATAAAAAATCTATCATTTTTATAATTGACCT